AATGTCCTCTTCCTCCGCATATAGAAAAGGAATAAATAAATCAATCAAATTACGAGAAGCCTCATAAAGTGCTTCCTTAGGAGTTAAACTTCCATTTGTCCATATTTCTAGAAAAAGTATCTCTTGTTTTTCATTCCCATTCCCATAAGAATGAATACTATGATTCGCATTTCGAACAGGCATGAATACAGCATCTATAGGGTAACTTCCATCTTGAGAGTCATTTATGGGTTCCATACGATATCCGCGATCTCTCTTGATTTGTAATCCAATACACAAATCAATTGGTTCCGTCAGGTTAGCTATATGTTGTGTCGTGTCAACTATTTCTACGGAAGGTGGTGAGATAATATCTTGAGCGGTTACGTATCTAGGACCCCTTACACAAATTGACGCGTCTCTAACTCCATAGAGATTACTTCTCAATACAATTTCTTTCAAATTTTGTAAGATTTCATGTACTGATTCCTCAATACCTACTATCGTAGAATATTCATGTGGCACCTTCTTAGATTTTGCACGTGTGATACATGTTCCTTCTATTTCTCCAAGTAAGGCCCTTCGCATGGCAATACCGATGGTATCAGCTTGACCTTTCATAAGTGGTGACAGAATGAAACGACCATAATAAAGGCGCTTACTGTCTACTCTTGATTCAACACACTTCCACTGTAGTGTTCGAGTGGATCCTGCTACTTCCTCTCGAACCATACTATACTAGTATTATTATTTGATCATTTATTTCTCTTGAAATCGGTTTAATTCTTATTTCTACACACGTCTTTTTTTAGGAGGTCGACATCCATTATGTGGCATAGGTGTTACATCACGTACGAAGCTTAATAATATACCACTTCTACGAATGGCTCGTAATGCTGCATCTCTTCCGAGACCAGGACCCTTTATCATAACTTCTGCTCGTTGCATACCCTGATCAACCACTGTACGAATAGCATTTACCGCTGTGGCTTGAGCAGCATAAGGTGTTCCTCTTCTTGTGCCTTTGAATCCAGAAGTACCGGCGGAGGCCCAAGAAACTACCCGACCTCGTACATCTGTAACAGTTATAATGGTATTGTTGAAACTCGCTTGAACATGAATAACGCCTTTTGGTATTCTACGTCCATTCTTACGTGAACCAATACGCCCATTCCTACGTGAACCAATTCTTGGTATAGCTTTTGTCATATTTTATCATCTCATATTTATGAGTCAGAAATATACAAAAAGAAAAGATACGGAGATATCCATTTCATGTTAAAACGGATCCTTTACCTTATTTTTACATATTTTATTTTTGAATTTTTGAAAGTAAAGTTCTTTTTTAGAAGAATTACCCTTGTCTCTGTTTATGTTTCGGATTGGAACAAATCACTATAATTCGTCCACGCCTGCGAATCAGTCGACATTTTTCACAAATTTTACGAACGGAAGCCCTTATTTTCATATTTTTTATTCCTTACCTTAATTCTGAATCCACTTCTTGGAAGAGAATAAGTCTCTTGAATTTTTTTTTAACTTCAAATTGTATACCCATGATTAAAAAAATAACCTAATCGTTCGAATCTTTGTTGCGAAGTCGATAAATTATACGTCCCCTGGTTGAATCATAACGACTTACTTCAATTTTTACTCTATCTCCCGGTAGTATCCGTATAAAACTGCGGCGGATCCTCCCTGAAACATATCCTAGAATTAGATCTTCATTATCTAAACGGACCCGGAACATACCGTTGGGAAGTGATTCAGTAATTAAACCCTCATGAATCAATTTTTGTTCTTTCATTCCAGGTAACCTCCTTGAAGTATCAACTAATGGAGGAAGAGTTATATAACTCACTTTTCCTCTCTATTTTACAAATAGGAAGTTAGAGATCAAATTCGGATACCAGAGGTGGAAGATTACCATATATAACACAAAATTTCTCCTCCAATTCTTTCTAGTCGAGCTTCTCGATCTGTTATTATACCTCGAGAAGTAGAAAGAATTACAATTCCCATTCCACCTAAAATCTTAGGAATTCGTTGATAGTTGGAATAAATTCGTAAGCCGGGCCGGCTGATACGCTTTAAAATGGTTCTAGTTTTATATATTCCTTTTCTGGTTTTTCTATGTCGCAGAGTTGAAACCAAGAAATATTTGTTACTCTCCTGATGTTTCCGAACGTTTTCAATAAAACCTTCTCGTAGAAGTATTTTAACAATGTTTTCGGTGATATTTGTAGATGCTATTCGAACCCTTCCTTTTTTATCCGTGTCAGCATTTCTTATAGAAGTTATTAGATCGGCAATAGTGTCCCTACCCATGACGAACTAGAATTATAGGTTCCTCCAAATATTGATATAATCAACATGTTTCCTTTTTTTTTATAAAGTATATACGTGAGACACAATCTAATAATTTGATCTATTTGATCTATTTCAGATACCCTACTATATCATAGTCTCATCTACTACTATTTATAATACTTCGGGAGCTAATGAAACTATTTTAGTAAAATTTAACTGTCTCAATTCTCGAGCGATCGCACCAAAAACTCGAGTTCCTTTTGGATTTCCTTCTTGATCAATGACAACTGCAGCATTGTCGTCATATCGTATTATCATACCGTTTTCACGTTTGAGTTCTTTACATGTACGTACAATTACAGCTCTAATTACTTCTGATCTTTCTAGAGGCATATTGGGAACTGCTTCTTTGATTACAGCAACAATAACATCACCAATATGAGCATATCGGTGATTACCAGCTCCTATGATTCGAATACACATCAATTTTCGAGCTCCGCTGTTATCCGCTACATTCAAAAGGGTCTGAGGTTGAATCATATCATTTTTATTTCAATCCGTTATTTCAATGCAAAAGTATGAAAGAAAAAAAAGAAATATTGTCCGTCCAGAAATAAATAAACCTGCGGTTGTTTTTTCATCCCCAATACCCCTTTTTGTTTAGTTCTACATCTCTATCCTGAAATAAGAAATTGAGTTCGTATAGGCATTTTGCGCGCAGCTATTGAGATAGCTGCTCTAGCTACAGTTTCTGATACTCCACCCATTTCATAAAGTATTCGACCCCGTTTAACAACGGATACCCAATATTCAGGGGATCCCTTCCCCGAACCCATACGTGTTTCCGCGGGTCTTACTGTAACAGGTTTGTCGGGAAATATACGTACCCATATTTTTCCACCACGACGCACATATCGTGTCATTGCTCTTCGCCCTGCTTCTATTTGTCTAGCTGTAATCCAAGCAGGTTCAAGTGCCTGAAGAGCGTATCTGCCGAAACAAATATGATTGCCTCGACAAGATATTCCTTTCATTCTTCCTCTATGCTGTTTACGAAATCTGGTTCTTTTGGGGTTATAGTCGATGGTTGTTTCTTAATTCCATCTCTACTGCAGAACCGGACATGAGAGTTTCTTCTCATCCAGCTCCTCGCGAATGAAAGGATTCTAATTCAATAATATTATAGATACACATTAATAGGTACACATTAATAGATAATACACCAAGTAATGGCTTTTATTGATATTTAATTTCTTACATAAGAAGGAAGATGTAGATACAAGATATACAATACAGCTAGACGTGTGTGTACATTTATGTATCTTTATAGATAATGTAATGTTTCTCTTTTTTATTTTTATAACATAACGAATCCTTTCCTTATTTTTTTTTACCTCTATCGAATTACGACAAAAGATTGTAATCCAATAAATAGAGGTTTCGCGGGCGAATATTTACTCTTTCCTGTTTCATTCGAAGGTTCAATTCATAACCTCTCAGAATAAATCAATTTTTTCTTGGTCCGTTCCGCCATCCCACCCAATGAATTATTAGGATTCGTTTTCAATAGAAGCCTATGCAGTCACAGGTTCTGTCGTTCCCATAGCTTCTCCATTAATGGTTAGGTCCGAACTTTGCAATGGAGCTTCCAACAAAATTCGTTCCCAAGTCAATTTCCTCAGTTTTTATTAACCTGAAGGCTCTTTATTATTTTATTCTATTTAAAATTATTTCATTTTTAAATTCTTATATTTATAATTATCTTATCAGTATTGATTATCAGTATTGATGCTTTATCACACTGCCTTTTATGACGTGATTCATAGACCATACATATTGGAATCATATATCATTGATATTTTTGTTCTTTCTTTCTATCATCCTTCCATTTATCCACATCCCTTTATTTTTTTTTTGCTTTACAACCCATAATCAGATCTATTTTTTGTTGAAAGAATTTCAGTTGCTACAACCATATGATAGATCCACTCATTCATATAGTGACTGTTTCTTGGGATCTCGACAATACGAAGCAATAAGTTGGTTATTAGTTTATTTTATATAATTACAAAGTTTATAGCAGGGGTCAGTTTATTTTTTTTTTGAATCCCAACTTGAAACTATAAAGAAAAAACTAACGAGTCACACACTAAGCATAGCAATTATACCAAATGATCAATCGAATTTTTATTTAACCTTATAGAATTAGAATTGTTCATTTTTTTATTTTTAACGAAAAAAGAATGAAAGAGTTTGTCATTTTTTGTTTTATCACTGGACAGAATGGGAAGACAAGGTTGATTATTCCTCGTCTACAAATATCCAAATTTTTATACCTAATACTCCATAAATAGTTCGAATTGTATAGGAACAATGATCAATTTTAGCGCGAATTGTTTGTAGGGGAACTCTACCCTCTCTGATCCATTCAACACGTGCAATTTCTTTTCCGTCGATACGGCCTGCTATTTGCACTTGAATTCCTTTTGTATCCGTTTGTTCAGTTAATTCAATAGCTTTTTTCATTGCTTTTCGAAACGAAACTCTATTTTTTAATTGTAAAGCTATATATTCTGCAAGAATATTAGGTTGTCCATAAGGTTTTTCAACTCTTGTGATAGCAATGTTGAGTCTCCGGTTTACAGAATTAAACTCCTTTTGTACATTCATCTGTAATTCTTCGATTCCTCGTGTTTGCCCCTCTATTAATA